GTAGTTGTTAGTCTAGTACTGTATCCCTTCCTATCTTATCCTTCCTTTGCACCTGATTCAAAAAAAAAAAAGAGTGCTTTGGAGGCAAAAAGCAAACTTGCCGAGGGGGTTCCATAAACCGGGAATTCGCCGAGACAAACAAGAGACAAACTGCTTTTAAAGGGGATAGACTATGCTTTTCTTTTATTTTTCTTTTCTGCCTGCTAAATAAAAAAAAGGTTGGGTTGGATATAGCTCTCTACCATATCTATTAGATTATCTTAAATCTACATAGAATAAATTAGTATATTGAAATAGCAGTCTAATTCAACTTTACAAATAGAATAGTCCATTTATATGGACCGCTAAGTGCGGAGACGGGAATCGAACCCGTGACCTCAAGGTTATGAGCCTCGTGAGCTACCAAACTGCTCTACTCCGCTCTGTAGGGCTGAAGGTGGACGAAAAAGGTTGAATACAAGTCTCTATCATGTCTAGACAAATAGAATAGTCTTTTCTACGGAATTTATACAGAATGGAGCGGGTAGCGGGAATCGAACCCGCATCGTTAGCTTGGAAGGCTAGGGGTTATAGTCGACGTTGGTTGATTATTTTTAACGTCTCTAATTCAAAACCGAACATGAAATTTGGATTTCATTCGGCTCCTTTATGGATATTCTCACCACTTAACATCTAAGTCAGCTTTTCTGTCTGAATGGAACCAAAGCTCTCCGCTTTCTAGATGATCCCTATAGAATAGGAGATAGAAATTCTCCTAAATATCTATCTAATCTACTTACTTCGTTCCCTAATTTCATTCAAGAGATCTTGAGGAAAAGAGTTGGGTTTCCACCGAGCTGAAACAATATACTGATGGTTCTAGTAAACCAAAACTATCATTTTTAGCTATTGGTCTTCCATTTCCTTTTTAAACAAAAGGGGGTTTAGTTACGATTGGAAATAAACCTTTTTTTTATCTTCATCCATGGATCCTTTACTCATATTTATTCAATTGGAGTACTTAATCCAATGCAAAATTATGCTTCGCGACTCTGTATTCATAATCGAATTTTTATTTTGCATGCAAATTCAAAAAGTCTTTGGCTACCAATCGCGAGAATGTATATTCTTCCTCAATATGCTATTGAGAGGAAAAGGATTAAACCCTTTATAAGAACTAAAGTTTTTATCGGAATATGAATAGAAAAAACTTAAGGATGCCTTAAGTATATCATTTCAAATTCCGAATAGAACGAATCACACTTTTACCACTAAACTATACCCGCTACATGTAGATTATGATACCAACGCTACCTTTTGTCAAGGATAGCCATTCGAGAAGGAGGCGAATTCCACCTTATCGAATCAAACGGAGAAAGTTCATGAGAGCGAGCAGTTGGTACTTTAATTGCGGGCCTTTACTTTACTTTAGGATTTATATAGCCTCTCTCTAGTCTGTAAAATACATCTCTTTTTACCATGCTAATAGCGTATGAACCAAATGTATGCATTTCGATTAGGATCGTATTCTAAAGACGAGTTTGATTATTCCTACAATATACACTAAGAGATATAGGTAAGCAATACAGTTCCCATAAATCTCTTTCTTCCTTTTCTTTTTTATTCAGAATTGAACAAAGAATCTGGGTATCTGTTCCCTTCCTTTTCACCTTAGGATCAAGAATCCAGAATCTTCCTTTTTCGTAGTGTTCGGAAATGGAAAACCTTGAACCTGCAGGAGTTCGGTATGTAGGATATGGTTTTTCTTTTTTGTTGGGGAGGCAGTAGAATAATTTTTCTACTCTGCAGTAGAAATTCGTTAAAATAAAATTATTGAGAAAACTCCAACATAGTTTGTTCAAAATGCACCAGAATCCTTGTAGAATATTCAAGTACTCCATTTCCAAGGGGTACCTGTTGAAAATGGCTTCAACAAATCCGTCCAAAACTTTTTAAATTTTCTTAAAAAGTTTTGAACTCTAAGGTTTTTCCAAAGAGTGCCTGTTAAAAATTGTTTCAATCCCGCACCAAAACAGATAAGAAGTATTTCACTGAAAATTAATACCCAACCATATGGATATATGAAGAGCGCAAATTCCTTTATACCCCACCCAATTAGAATTAGGGGAAATAAAACATAAATGGAGAAAGTTCTCATTATACGATCCGCCAATAGGAGAAAAAAGTCCCTAATTCTGCAGAACATTCTGAGCACGTGAAAAGTGAATAGCGTAAAGATAAAAAAACAAAGTCTACCATTTTTTTAACAGCATTTCTTATTGCCCCTTTGGCCCTTTTTCTTTTTGGCCCATTATTGTATCCGATTTCACAATTGTTCTCCTCCTCAATTCCGGTTTTTGGTTTGGGAAGTCGTCCGAGATCGTGTTTACATAATCTCCATAGAATAAACTTCTATATCTCGATATGTAGCTAATTTTTTAATAAAATTGAATAAAAAGCCCTTTTAACTCAGTGGTAGAGTAATGCCATGGTAAGGCATAAGTCATCGGTTCAAATCCGATAAAGGGCTTTTCGTTTAGTACTAGAGTAATGCCATGGTAAGAGGGAAGTTATTAGTTCGAATCCGATAAACTACTTTTTTACTAAATTCATTCACTTTTTTCTTTTTTAAAGTAGGAAAGACTCTTTGCTTTGATCTAGTTATACTCTTCCAGTATATTGACAATTCTAAAAAACTGCTCATACTATCATTATAATATAATGACGAGTGGTTGTATATGGCTCTATCGTCTATTGGATGCCCCTATCGTCTAGTGGTTCAGGACATCTCTCTTTCAAGGAGGCAGCGGGGATTCGACTTCCCCTGGGGGTAGGGAGTATTATAAAAAGAGGTTAGGTTAGTCATAGATTCTAAAAAACCCTAGAATAAAATCTTCCTGGGTCGATGCCCGAGCGGTTAATGGGGACGGACTGTAAATTCGTTGACGATATGTCTACGCTGGTTCAAATCCAGCTCGGCCCAATAATCTAGGGCTTTGTGAATATGAACTAAATCCGTTTTTTTTTTCTTCCATAAAAAAAGGATCTAATCGATAGAAATAAAGAAGAATATGATTCGTCTATTTTTTAGAATACGACAGACGAATCGAATCTTCTTATGGTTCTATTTAAGAATAGATATGCCATACACCCCGCAGGGATTGTAGTTCAATTGGTCAGAGCACCGCCCTGTCAAGGCGGAAGCTGCGGGTTCGAGCCCCGTCAGTCCCGAACTAGAGTTCAATGAACGGGCAAATTAATCTTTCCTTTTTTTCATCAAAAATTTCCCTGAAAAAGGGGGTAGGAGGCAAGATCAAATATCTATAGGGGCGCCCTTACTTTACTTTTTTTATTTCTCATTTCTCAGTAAAAAGAGAGCAGTATAGGAATTTTTTTCACTACTTCCGGTTGATAAGGAAAGACATACATATCATACGTGGATTAGTATAATTAGATTACCGGGATTTTATCAGAATTCATACATAAATCGTATTCGTTTATTATTCGAGAATGCATTTAATATAATTAGTTCCTTTTTGGGGGGTAAACCACACCCCTTTCCTAAATTAAAATATTGGATCTTTTTTACTTAAGATCCTCTTTTCTCGATCTCATTTCTACTTCTACTGTTTATTTGGATGTCTATGTGACCCCTAGAAAGTCGGTCATATAATACATACATAATTGTATGTATAACTATAAGAAAAAGAAAAAGGAAGAGAAATTAGCTAATATAAGATAAGAAAGATTCTGGGTTATACATATAGAAAAGCAAAAGTGGAAAAGGGTGAAAAATAGAGGGGGTTCCGAATCCAATCAAAAAACCTATTTTGGTCTTAGTATGGATAAGGGTTTTTCTTTTCCTATGTTATATTATTCCACTATCAACCGTGAATTGATTTGATAGATCCGATATTCATAATATTGAATTGATTCAGTATTATCAGAATGCAAGTCCTCTCCTTGAATTTACAGGATACCCTTTTTTCCTCTCCATGGGATTACATCCCGAGTTATTGTGAAAAAAAGAATAGAGAAGTTATGGAAGTCAATATTCTCGCATTTATTGCTACTACATTGTTCATTCTAGTTCCTACTGGGTTTTTACTTATTCTTTATGTAAAAACGGCCAGCCAAAATGATTAATTGGAATTCCAATTAATCGTTGAAAAAATGAAAAAGGGATTAAAATAAAAAAGTCTAAAATGAAAGGATCCGGTTGGAATCATAAAGTGTGGTAGAAAAAACTACATATAGTTTTTTCTACCACACTTTGGATTCCTTCTATTAGATTATCTTAAATCTACATAGAATAAATTAGTATATTGAAATAGCAGTCTAATTCAACTTTTTTTTTCACTGCATCCACTTAATTGAAATTCAGTAAAAAAAAAATCGAAGACAATTCTTCGTTGAAAAAATCCATGGAGGGGGAGAAAAATAATACGAGAATAGACTATAATAAAAGAAAAAAGTAAAAGGAAAAACCTGCGAATCTTTCATGCTTAAAAATGCCTCGAGATGCTTCACGCGGGGTCCTTCAAAACAAAAAAAAAGAACATAAAATTTATCCTAAGAATAAGAAAAGAGCCTAAATGGAAAATGTTCGATATGTTATGAATAGCTTCGTGTAAGAAAGTATAATTTTCTTATGTATAGTTATGTATAGAACTTTATTTTGACTCGTTACTTCTAGTAGAAATTCTGAATTACTATAATCGCAAATCGCAATCGCTCTTTCTATTCTATTTTCTATTTATAGTAGAATAGAATGACTCTTTTAAGAAACTCTTTCTTAAAAGAGTGAAACAAAACTAAAGAAATAGAGAAAAAAGTTTGGCAAAATGATTAATGCAAAACAATCAATTAAAGAAAAGAGTGGAGACTACAATTCGACTACTCAATTAGTAGTATCCCTAGAGTCCACTTCTCCCCCATACTACTAGCGAAAGAGAAAACGTAAAGACTACCATTAAACCAGCCCAAGCGAGACTTACTATATCCATGTAAATTATGTCTCCTATTTCTATAAAGGAATTATTCCACTATTGATCAATAATCATAGTGGAATCAAGGGTACAGAGTCAAAAGGCCATTCTGCCTTAAGACTATGGAAGAATCGGTTAAAGCAATTTACTCCTAACAAATTCTTAATATGATTTTTAGTAGAATTGGAGAGTATTAAGTAACATAGCTCTTTCTCTAAAAAGAATATAGGGGGTGTTCTGAGTAGAAGACGCGGGAATAGAGAGATTTTTTCTTCCTTTTGTTACCACCCCTTTATAAGCAAAGGGCAGCGGAATATATCCTAAAATTAGGATAGCTAAATATTTATTGAATATCTACCTTACCCCTGTTTATTTTTTGACCTAAACCCTACTGCCCTGCTTTCTATCTTTCTATGAAAGAGTGAGAAAACCTTATCCACAACTCCGAAATTGATTTTTGATCAGCCTATTCAATCTGATTCTCGACAGAATCAGTAGCCTTTACTTTAGTGTATGTAGATAGCATAAGATGTACGAAGTGTATGTAGTAAGATGTACGATAAAAAAATGTCTGATAATTAAGAAGTGTTGATATTTCTTCGCGAACTCATCTTAGATTGAAAAAAGAATGTCCCTTAGGGCCCTTTGGATACAAACAAGGATTTCTGACATCTTAGCCTCGTAGTTTTAAATTCCTGAATCGAATAAATTCAAATTAAAAAAAGAAGAAGGAAACGCTACCTTATCCCTATTGGTAGCCCTTTGGGCCACTGCTGCCAAAACAAACCCGAGTTTCAGGATAGAACTATGGTATGAATTCTCAAAATCTAGTATCGCCAGACCTAGTTACTCCCCTGCCCCAACTTATGGGTAGGGGCACGAATTTGTCGAGTTTGATCAGGACTATAATCCTAAGTATTTTCTTGATCAGGCGGCACCCAGATTTGAACTGGGGATAAAGGATTTGCAGTCCCCTGCCTTACCACTTGGCCATGCCGCCAAAAAATCCGATCTAAAATCGAGAAAAGAACAAGTATTCATTCGCATTTTCTTACTATACTAAAAAGCCCTTTATTTTATTTTGAATAAAATTCTACTTACTTTTTTTCCAATATTTTTCAGAAAATTGATTTCTGCTTTTTTAGGTTCTGTTTCGCTTATTCTCCTCGACGGATTCTATCTTAAAAGACACATTGCTAACACTGGAAAACTTCCCTTTTCTTTCTATTCTATCGAGATGATAAAGTAGAAAAAGTGAATTTCCAGTCACAGGCTGTAAAATTCAGAACAAATTGGAACCATTAACTAGAATTTTCTTTTTATTTTTTGAATTGCAGTAGTCAATGGCTGATATTCTCTTCCCCATTCCTTTTAATGGCATAATAAAATAGAATAAATGTTTTCCTAATCTGTATATATGTAAACTTGAGATCCGAACAGGATTATTATATATGGATCCCCCTTATGTACATATTCCTAGGGGGAATCGTGCTTTAATTTTTCATTGCATTAAATATCTTAAATAAAAAAAAGAGGAAATTGGCTCTGATATAGATTATGGCCCGGCCTTTTTGGGCCATCCAAGTGAAATTACGATAAAAGAAAAGATATATGGATAGGTGGATAACTAGATTGGTAAGTACTTAAAAAATAAAGTAAGTAGTTTCTTTTAGGAATTTTAGGATTTTACAACGAAATCCTTTATTTTCCAACAATTCTACTACTACGATACGAAACAAAAAAGAACCTTCAAATTCTTTTTGAAAATTAAACTAAGTGTGCTATTCTAAATCGAACTAAAGTCAAACTTTCTAGTGCTTATAAATTATTATGATTTTTCCCTTTCTATGAAAGGGGATAAAACGAGAAATCTTTCCTATCCAATCTGATTAGAATATTGTAAAGTAAAGTTTAAGTGGAAGAATTTTTTTCTAGGACTGTTTTATCAATTCATTTTCATTCCATTTGTACTCCTGCCAAATTCGAACTTTTGTCAAAATTGTCTCGATTCATATGTATGAAATACATATATGAAATATGTATGTGGAGTTCCCTAGAATTTCATGTGATTCAGTAAACGGAATATAGATTCCATGATTGCTAGATTGATCCGTAGGGATTGATGAAGAGTGAGCTGATAATGGAATTTTTCTTCGATAAATAGGAAACTTAAGATTAAGATGCTCCGGAATGGAAATGAGGGAATGTCCACAATACCTGGATTTAGTCAGGTACAATTCGAGGGATTTTGTAGGTTCATTAATCAAGGCTTGGCAGAAGAACTTGAGAAGTTTCCAACAATTAAAGATCCAGATCACGAAATTGCATTTCAATTATTTGCGAAAGGGTATCAATTGCTAGAGCCCGCGATAAAAGAAAGGGATGCTGTGTATGAATCACTCACCTATTCTTCTGAATTCTATGTACCCGCGCGATTAATTTTTGGTTTCGATGTGCAAAAGCAAACCATTTCTATTGGAAACATTCCTATAATGAATTCCTTAGGAACCTTTATAATAAATGGAATATACCGAATTGTGATCAATCAAATATTGCTAAGTCCTGGTATTTACTACCGCTCGGAATTAGACCACAAGGGAATTTCTATATACACTGGGACTATAATATCAGATTGGGGAGGAAGATCGGAATTAGCAATTGATAAAAAAGAAAGGATATGGGCTCGCGTGAGTAGAAAACAAAAGATATCTATTTTAGTTCTATTATCAGCTATGGGTTTGAATCTAAGAGAAATTTTAGATAATGTTTCCTACCCCGAAATTTTTTTGTCTTTCCTGAATGCTAAGGAGAAGAAGAGGATTGAGTCAAAAGAAAAAGCTATTTTGGAGTTTTATCAACAATTTGCTTGTGTAGGCGGGGACCTGGTATTTTCGGGGTCCTTATGTGAGGAATTACAAAAGAAATTTTTTCAACAAAAATGTGAATTAGGAAGAGTTGGTCGACGAAATATGAATCGTAGACTGAATCTTGATATACCTCAGAACAATACATTCTTGTTACCACGAGATGTATTGACTGCTACGGATCATTTGATTGGAATGAAATTTGAAACGGGTATACTTGACGATGACGATATGAATCACTTGAAAAATAAACGTATTCGTTCGGTTGCGGATCTATTACAAGATCAATTCGGACTGGCTCTTGGTCGTTTACAACATGCGGTTCAAAAAACTATCCGTAGAGTATTCATACGTCAATCGAAACCGACTCCACAAACTTTGGTAACTCCAACTTCAACTTCGATTTTATTAATAACAACTTATGAGACCTTTTTTGGGACATACCCCTTATCTCAAGTTTTTGATCAAACCAATCCATTGACACAAACCGTTCATGGGCGAAAAGTGAGTTGTTTGGGTCCTGGGGGATTAACGGGGAGAACTGCGAGTTTTCGGAGCCGAGATATTCATCCGAGCCATTATGGGCGTATTTGTCCAATTGACACGTCCGAAGGAATCAATGTTGGACTTACTGGATCCTTAGCAATTCATGCCAGAATTGATCACTGGTGGGGATCTATAGAGAGTCCGTTTTATGAAATATCGGAGAAAGCAAAAGAAAAAAAAGAGAGACAGGTGGTTTATTTATCACCAAATAGAGATGAATATTATATGATAGCAGCAGGAAATTCTTTATCCTTGAATCAGGGTATTCAGGAAGACCAGGTTGTTCCAGCTAGATACCGTCAAGAATTCCTGACTATTGCATGGGAACAGATTCATGTTAGAAGTATTTTTCCTTTCCAATATTTTTCTATTGGAGGTTCTCTTATTCCTTTTATTGAGCATAACGATGCAAATAGGGCTTTAATGAGTTCTAATATGCAGCGCCAAGCAGTTCCACTTTCTCGGTCCGAGAAGTGCATTGTTGGAACTGGATTGGAACGCCAAACAGCTCTAGATTCTAGGGTTTCCGTTATAGCCGAACGCGAGGGAAAGATCATTTCTAGTGAAAGTCACAAGATCCTTTTATCAAGTAGTGGGAAGATTATAAGTATTCCTTTAGTTACCCATCAGCGTTCTAACAAAAATACTTGTATGCACCAAAAACCTCAGGTTACGCGTGGTAAATCCATTAAAAAAGGGCAAATTTTAGCGGAGGGAGCAGCTACAGTTGGTGGGGAACTTGCTTTAGGAAAAAACATTTTAGTAGCTTATATGCCGTGGGAGGGTTACAATTTTGAAGACGCAGTACTAATTAGCGAACGTTTGGTATGTGAAGATATTTATACCTCTTTTCACATCCGAAAATATGAAATTCAGACGGATACAACAAGCCAAGGCTCTGCTGAAAAAATCACTAAAGAAATACCACATCTAGAAGAACATTTCCTCCGCAATTTGGACAGAAATGGAGTTGTGAGGTTGGGATCCTGGGTAGAAACTGGCGATATTTTAGTAGGTAAATTAACGCCTCAGATAGCGAGTGAATCGTCGTATATCGCGGAAGCTGGGTTATTACGGGCCATTTTTGGTCTTGAGGTATCCACTTCAAAAGAAACTTCTCTCAAACTACCTATAGGTGGAAGAGGGCGCGTTATCGATGTGAAATGGATCCAGAGGGATCCCCTCGACATAATGATTCGTGTATATATTTTACAGAAACGTGAAATTAAAGTTGGGGATAAAGTAGCTGGAAGACACGGGAATAAGGGGATCATTTCCAAAATTTTGCCTAGGCAAGATATGCCCTATTTGCAAGATGGAACGCCTGTTGATATGGTCTTCAATCCCTTAGGAGTACCCTCACGAATGAATGTGGGACAAATATTTGAGAGCTCGCTCGGATTAGCAGGGGATCTGCTAAAGAAACATTATAGAATAGCACCCTTTGATGAGAGATATGAGCAAGAAGCTTCAAGAAAACTTGTGTTTTCGGAATTATATGAAGCCAGTAAACAAACAAAAAATCCATGGGTATTTGAACCCGAGTACCCGGGAAAAAGCAGAATATTTGATGGAAGAACAGGAGATCCCCTCGAACAACCTGTTCTAATAGGGAAGTCCTATATCTTAAAATTAATTCATCAAGTTGATGAGAAAATCCATGGACGTTCTACTGGGCCGTACTCGCTTGTTACCCAACAACCCGTTCGAGGAAGAGCCAAGCAAGGGGGACAACGGGTAGGAGAAATGGAAGTTTGGGCTTTAGAAGGATTCGGTGTTGCTCATATTTTACAAGAAATACTTACTTATAAATCTGATCATCTTATAGCTCGCCAAGAAATACTTAATGCTACGATCTGGGGAAAAAGAGTGCCTAATCACGAGGATCCTCCAGAATCTTTTCGAGTGCTCGTTCGAGAACTACGATCTTTGGCTCTAGAACTGAACCATTTCCTTGTATCTGAGAAGAACTTTCAGGTAAATAGGGAGGATGTTTGATCGGCATAAATAAAAATTTTTTCTTATTTCTATTTTATGATTGACCAATATAAACATAAACAACTTCAAATTGGACTCGTTTCCCCTCAACAAATAAAGGCTTGGGCTAACAAAATCTTACCTAATGGGGAAGTCGTTGGCGAAGTCACAAGACCCTCCACTTTTCATTATAAAACCGATAAACCAGAAAAAGATGGATTGTTTTGCGAAAGAATCTTTGGACCCATAAAAAGCGGAATTTGTGCTTGTGGAAATTCTCGAGCGAACGTAGCTGAAAACGAAGACGAAAGATTTTGCCAAAAATGCGGGGTAGAATTTGTTGATTCTCGGATACGAAGATATCAAATGGGATACATCAAACTGGCATGTCCAGTGACTCATGTATGGTATTTGAAAGGTCTTCCTAGTTATATCGCGAATCTTTTAGATAAACCGCTTAAGAAATTGGAGGGCTTAGTATACAGCAATTTCTCTTTTGCTAGGCCCAGCGCTAAAAAACCTACTTTCTTACGATTACGAGGTTTATTCGAAGATGAAATTTCATCCTGTAACTATAGCATTTCCCCCTTTTTTTCTACCCCAGGCTTTGCAACATTTCGAAATCGGGAAATTGCGACAGGAGCAGGTGCTATTAGAGAACAATTGGCGGATTTGGATTTGCGAATCATTATAGAGAATTCGTTGGTTGAATGGAAGGAATTAGAAGACGAGGGGTATAGTGGAGATGAATGGGAAGATAGAAAAAGAGGAGTAAGAAAAGTTTTTTTGATTAGACGCATGCAATTGGCGAAACATTTTATTCAAACAAATGTAGAACCAGAATGGATGGTTTTGTGCTTATTACCGGTTCTTCCTCCCGAATTGAGACCCATTGTTTATAGGTCTGGGGATAAAGTAGTGACTTCGGATATTAATGAACTTTATAAGAGAGTTATCCGTCGGAATAACAACCTTGCCTATCTATTAAAAAGAAGTGAATTAGCGCCAGGAGATTTAGTAATGTGCCAGGAAAAATTGGTACAAGAAGCTGTGGATACACTTCTTGATAGTGGGTCCCGCGGGCAACTGACGCGGAATGGTCACAATAAAGTATACAAGTCACTTTCAGATGTAATTGAGGGTAAAGAGGGAAGGTTTCGCGAGACTCTGCTTGGGAAACGGGTCGATTACTCGGGTCGTTCTGTCATTGTTGTGGGTCCTTCGCTTTCATTACATCAATGTGGATTACCTCTAGAGATAGCAATAAAGCTTTTTCAGCTATTTGTAATTCGCGATTTAATCACGAAACGTGCTACTTCTAATGTCAGGATTGCTAAAAGGAAAATTTGGGAAAAGGAACCCATTGTATGGGAAATACTTCAAGAAGTTATGCGGGGGCATCCTGTACTGTTGAACAGAGCACCTACCCTGCATAGATTAGGCATACAGGCCTTCCAACCCAGTTTAGTTGAGGGGCGTACTATTTGTTTACATCCATTAGTGTGTAAGGGTTTCAATGCAGACTTTGATGGGGATCAAATGGCTGTTCATCTACCTTTATCCTTGGAAGCTCAGGCGGAAGCTCGTTTACTTATGTTTTCTCATATGAATCTCCTGTCTCCCGCTATTGGAGATCCTATTTGCGTGCCAACCCAAGACATGCTTATCGGACTTTATGTATTAACGATTGGAAGCCGTCGCGGTATTTGTGCAAACAGATATAATAGTTGCGGAAACTCTCCAAATAAAAAAGGAAATTACAATAAGAATAATTATTATAAGTATACGAAGAATAAAGAACCCCATTTTTCTAGTTCCTATGATGCACTGGGAGCTTATAGACAGAAACGAATTGGTTTAAACAGTCCCTTGTGGCTTCGATGGAAACTAGATCAACGCGTCATTGGGTCAACAGAAGTTCCGATTGAAGTTCAATATGAATCTTTTGGGACTTATCATGAGATTTATGCCCACTATCTAATAGTGGGAAATAGAAAAAAAGAAACCCGTTCTATATACATTCGAACTACTCTTGGTCATATTTCTTTTTATAGAGAAATAGAGGAAGCCATACACGGATTTAGTCGAGCCTATTCATACACTATCTAAACAAGGAAGTTAGATTCGGTGATGCCCTTTTCGGGGGGCATTCCGATTTCGCAAGTACCATCTTTTTTGCCGTCCAAATCCATGAGGAAAAGGGGTAAATTAAGTTTTCGAATCACTGACTCAGGCCCATTGTCGAATCCTACTCAGCAATTGTCGAATCCTACTCAGCCAAAAAAGGGGGGTACTTATGTATGGCGGAACGGGCCAACCTGGTCTTTCATAATAAAGAGATAGACGGAACTGCTATGAAACGACTTATTAGCAGATTAATAGATCATTTCGGAATGGGATATACATCCCATATACTGGATCAAATAAAGACTCTGGGCTTCCATCAAGCCACTACTACATCGATTTCTTTAGGAATTGAAGATCTTTTAACAATACCCTCTAAAGGGTGGTTAGTCCAAGACGCGGAACAGCAGAGTTTTCTTTTGGAGAAACACTATTATTATGGGGCTGTACACGCGGTAGAAAAATTACGCCAATCTGTTGAGATATGGTATGCTACAAGTGAATATTTGAAACAAGAAATGAATTCGAATTTTCGGATAACGGATCCTTCTAATCCAGTCTATCTAATGTCCTTTTCAGGAGCCAGAGGAAATGCATCCCAGGTACACCAATTAGTAGGTATGAGAGGGTTAATGGCGGATCCTCAAGGACAAATGATTGATTTACCTATTCAAAGCAATTTACGCGAGGGACTTTCTTTGACAGAATATATAATTTCCTGCTACGGAGCCCGCAAAGGAGTTGTAGATACTGCTGTACGAACAGCGGATGCTGGATATCTTACACGTAGACTTGTTGAAGTAGTGCAACATATTATTGTGCGTAGAAGAGATTGTGGTACTATACGAGGTATTTCTGTGAGTCCTCAAAAGGGGATGACGGAAAAACTTTTTGTCCAAACACTAATTGGTCGTGTATTAGCAGACGATATATATATCGGTTTACGATGCATTGCTGCTCGAAATCAAGATATTGGAATTGGATTAGTTAATCGATTCATAACAGCCTTTCGAGCACAACCGTTTCGAGCACAACCAATATATATTAGAACTCCTTTTACTTGCCGGAGCACATCTTGGATCTGTCAATTATGTTATGGGCGGAGTCCCACTCATGGCGATCTGGTCGAATTGGGGGAAGCTGTAGGTATTATTGCGGGTCAATCAATTGGGGAGCCCGGGACTCAACTAACATTAAGAACTTTTCATACAGGTGGAGTATTCACGGGGGGCACTGCCGACCTTGTACGATCCCCCTCGAATGGAAAAATCCAATTCAATGAGGATTTGGTTCACCCCACACGTACCCGTCATGGGCAGCCTGCTTTTCTATGCTATATAGACTTGCATGTAACTATTCAGAGTCAGGCTATTCTACATAGTGTGAATATTCCGTCAAAAAGCTTGATTCTAGTGCAAAATGATCAATATGTAGAATCCGAACAAGTAATTGCGGAGATTCGTGCCGGAACATCCACTTTGCATTTTAAAGAAAAGGTACAAAAGCATATTTATTCCGAATCAGACGGGGAAATGCACTGGAGTACTGATGTTTACCATGCGCCCGAATATCAATATGGTAATCTTCGTCGATTACCAAAAACAAGCCATTTATGGATATTGTCAGTAAGTATGTGTGAATCTAGTATAGCATCTTTTTCGCTCCACAAGGATCAAGATCAAATGAATACTTATTCTTTTTCTGTTGACGGAAGATATATCTTTGACCTCTCAATGGTTAATGATCAAGTAAGCCCTAGACTGTTGGATACTTTTGGTAAAAAAGATAGGGAAATTCTTGATTATTTAACGCCAAATCGAATCGTATCCAACAGTCATTGGAATTTTATCTATCCTTCTATTCTTCAAGAGAATTCGGATTTGTTGGCGAAAAAGCGAAGAAATAGGTTTGTCATTCCATTACAATATCATCAAGAACAAGAAAAAGAGCTAATATCTTGTTTTGGGATTTCGATTGAAATACCCTTTATGGGTGTTTTACGTAGAAATACGATTTTTGCTTATTTTGACGATCCACGATACAGAAAGGATAAAAAGGGTTCTGGAATTGTTAAATTTAGATATAGGACCCTAGAGGAAGAATATCGGACCCGAGAGGAAGACTCAGAGAACGGATATGAGAGCCCAGAGAACGAATATAGAACCCGAGAGGACAGATATGAAATCCTAGAAGACGAATATAGGACTCTAGAGAACGAATATGAAACCCTAGAAGCTGAATATGGGATCCTAGAGGACGAATATAGGACTCTAGAGAAAGACTCAGAAGAACAATACGGGAGCTCAGAGAACGAATATAACACCCGAGAGGACGAATATGGAACTCTAGAGGAAGACTCAGAAGAAGAATATGGGAGCCCTGAAGATGAATCAGAGAACGAATATGGGACTTTAGAAGAGGACTCAGAGGAAGACTCAGAGGAAGACTCAGAGGACGAATATGGGAGCCCAGAGGAAGATTCCATGTTAAAAAAAGAGGGTTTTATTGAGCATCGGGGAACAAAAGAATTGAGTCTAAAATACCAAAAAGAAATAGAGCGGTTTTTTTTCATTCTTCAAGAACTGCATATCTTGCCGAGATCCTCGTCACTAAAGGTACTTGACAATAGTATTATAGGAGTGGATACACAACTCACAAAAAATACAAGAAGTCGACTAGGTGGATTGGTCCGAGTGAAGAGAAAAAAAAGCCATACGGAACTCCAAATTTTTTCCGGAGATATTCATTTTCTTGAAGAGGCAGATAAGATATTAGGTGGCAGTTTGATACCACCAGAAAAAGAAAAAAAAGATTTTAAAGAATCAAAAAAAAGGAAAAATTGGGTTTATGTTCAACGGAAAAAAATTCTCAAAAGCAAGGAAAAATATTTTGTTTCGGTTCGACCTGCAGTCGCATATGAAATAAACGAAGGGAGAAATTTCGCAAAACTTTTCCCGCAAGATCTCCTGCAAGAAGAGGATAATCTCCAACTTCGACTTGTCAATTTTATTTCTCATGAAAATAGCAAGTTAACTCAAAGAATTTATCACACGAATAGTCAATTCGTTCGAACTTGCTTAGTAGTGAATTGGAAACAAGAAGAAAAAGAGGGGGCTCGTGCTTCCCTTGTTGAGGTAAAAACAAATGATCTGATTCGGGAGTTCCTAAGAATTGAGTTAGTCAAGTCCACTATTTCGTATACACGAAGAAGGTATCATATGACAAGTGCAGGGCCCATTCCCAATAATAGTTTAGATCGGAACAATACCAATTCCAAGGGGAAGATTCAATCACTTAGCCAACATCAAGAAACTATTGGCACCTTGTTGAATCGGAATAAAGAATACCCGTCTTTGATGATTTTGTCGGCATCCAACTCTTCGCGAATTGGTTTATTCAAGAATTCCAAATATCCCAATGCGGCAAAAGAATCGAATCCTAGAATTCCTATTCGAGATATTTTTGGGCTCTTAGGCGTTATTGCACCTAGTATATCGAATTTTTCTTCATCTTACTATTTATTAACGCATAATCGGATCTTGTTAAAAAAATACTTGTTCCTTGACAATTTGAAACAAATCTTCCAAGTACTTCAAGGACTTAAATACTCTTTAATAGATGAAAATAAAAGGATTTCCAATTTCGACAGTAACATCGTGTTGGATCCATTCTATTTGAATTGGCACTTTCTCCATCATAACTCGTGGGAAGAGACATTGGCAATAATTCGCCTTGGGCAATTTATTTGCGAAAATGTATGTCTATTTAAATCGCACATAAAAAAATCTGGTCAAATTTTCATTGTTAATATGGACTCTTTTGTTATAAGAGCAGCTAAACCTTATTTGGCCACTATAGGAGCAACTGTTCATGGTCATTATGGAAAAACACTTTACAAAGGAGATAGGTTAGTTACCTTTATATATGAAAAATCGAGATCTAGTGATATAACGCAGGGTCTTCCAAAAGTAGAACAAATCTTCGAAGCGCGTTCAATTGATTCACTATCGCCGAATCTCGAAAGGAGAATTGAGGATTGGAATGACCATATACCAAGAATTCTTGGGGTTCCCTGGGGATTCTTGATTGGAGCTGAGCTAACCATAGCTCAAAGTCGTATCTCTTTGGTTAATAAGATCCAAAAGGTTTATAGATCCCAAGGGGTACAGATCCATAATAGACATATAGAGATTATTATACGCCAAGTAACATCAAAAGTACGGGTTTCCGAAGATGGAATGTCTAATGTTTTTTTACCAGGGGAATTAATAGGACTATTGCGAGCAGAACGAGTAGGGCGGGCTTTGGATGAATCGATCTATTATCGGGCAATCTTATTAGGAATAACAAGGGCTTCCCTGAATACCCAAAGTTTTATATCTGAAGCAAGTTTTCAAGAAACTGCTCGAGTTTTAGCAAAAGCTGCCCTACGAGGTCGTATTGATTGGTTGAAAGGCCTGAAAGAAAACGTAGTTCTGGGGGGGATTATACCTGTTGGTACCGGATTCCAAAAATTTGTGCATGGTTCCCCACAAGACAAGAACCTTTATTTCGAAATTCAAAAAAAAAATCTATTCGCATCGGAAATGAGAGATATTTTGTTTCTCCATACAGAATTAGTTTCTTCTGATTCTAATGTAACAAACAATTTCTCTGAGACATCAGAACCCCGATTTACCTCCATTTATACGATTTAAGGATACATAGCCTTATTTTTTTTAGTTTAATTTAAACTAGACTTTTGACCTTAGAATGCTAATAGGTCAGATTTTAGATTTTGTATTTTAACTGTATTTTAATATTTTAATTTTAATAAGTAAAAGAAGTCAGTGTAGAAGGTTCCATCGAAACAATTATTATTTATTTCAAGCTATTTCGGCTCTTTCTTAATCTTCAAAAAGAAATCAATTCCGTAACGGTAAGACAAAAAAAAGGAAGTGTGGAAAAAATGACAAGAAGATATTGGAATATCAATTTGAAAGAGATGATAGAAGCGGGAGTTCATTTTGGTCATGGTATTAAGAAATGGAATCCTAAAATGGCACCTTACATCTCGGCAAAGCGGAAAGGTACTCATATTACAAATCTCGCTAGAACGGCTCGTTTTTTATCAGAAGCTTGTGATTTAGTTTTTGATGCAGCAAGTCAGGGAAAAAGCTTCTTAATTATTGGTACCAAAAAAAGAGCAGCGGATTTAGTAGCATCAGCTGCAATAAGGTCTCGTTGTCATTATGTTAATAAAAAGTGGTTCAGTGGTATGTTAACGAATTGGTCGATTACCAAAACTAGACTTTCTCAATTTAGAGACTTAAGAGCAGAAGAAAAGACGGGAAAATTCCACCATCTCCCAAAAAGAGATGTGGCAATCTTAAAGAGAAAATTATCTACCTTGCAAAGATATCTCGGCGGGATCAAATATATGACGAGGTTGCCTGACATTGTGATCGTCCTTGATCAGCAAAAAGAGTATATAGCTCTTCGGGAATGTGACATTTTGGGGATTCCTACTATTTCTTTAGTCGATACAAATTGTGACCCAGATCTCGCGAATATATCGATTCCTGCCAACGATGATACTATGACTTCAATTCGATTGATTCTTAACAAATTAGTATTTGCAATTTGTGAAGGCCGTTCTCTCCATATAAGAAATCGTTGATTAAGATTAAGAAGAATAGTTAATTCTTGAGCAACTCCGTGGATTTATGGGATCAGTTACTATTCTTTTTTGTTTTGCATAGATAAAAGAAGAAATATTGATATATATTAGAGGGTATTGCTATATATTATGATCTGATATGATTTCTTGGTATTCCAAATATAAGATTAATACTTCAAGTTGCTGAGTTGAGAAAGAGATGGTTGAATCAAAAGAATTCCTTTTTTGAAGTTCCATTTTTATCAGAGGACAATATGAATATTACACCATGTTCCATTAAAACACTCAAGGAGTTATACGATATATCGGGTGTAGAAGTAGGCCAACACTTCTATTGGCAAATAGGAGGTTTCCAAATTCATGCTCAAGTACTCATCACTTCTTGGGTCGTAATTACTATCTTGCTAGGCTCAGTTATCATAGCTGTTCAGAATCCACAAACTATCCCGACCGACGGCCAGAATTTCTTCGAATATGTCCTTGAGTTTATTCGAGACTTGAGCAAAACTCAGATTGGAGAAGAATATGGTCCTTGGGTTCCCTTTATTGGAACTATGTTCCTTTTTATTTTTGTTTCGAATTGGTCGGGTGCTCTTTTACCTTGGAAAATTATAGAGTTACCCCATGGGGAATTAGCAGCGCCCACGAATGATATAAATACTACTGTTGCTTTAGCTTTACTCACATCAGCGGCATATTTTTATGCGGGTCTTAGCAAAAAAGGATTGAGTTATTTCGAGAAATATATTAAACCAACCCCAATCCTTTTACCAATTAACATCCTAGAAGATTTCACAAAACCATTATCGCTTAGTTTTCGACTTTTCGGAAATATATTGGCAGATGAGTTAGTCGTTGTTGTTCTTGTTTCTTTAGTCCCCTTAATAGTCCCCATACCGGTCATGTTTCTTGGATTATTTACAAGCGGTATTCAAGCTCTTATTTTTGCAACGTTAGCGGCAGCCTATATAGGTGAATCCATGGAAGGTCATCATTGAATTGACTAGTTTTCGAAATAGTCTTTTTTTAGCTTAGCCCAATTCATGCATGGTTCCAGATAATCCTTCTTCTCTGGTTGGAAAACTAAATAGTTCGAAATGTGTATGAATATACAACCTAGAGTTGTAGGAGAGAAAATAGACTAGACTTTATTACGGAATTGGTAAAGTATATATGCATTCAAGGGGGCGGAATCCGGTTAGATCTATATCCTTAATGTCTATAAGACTGCCATCTTTTATGCGGCTTTCTAAGGAATGATTTTGGAATCGGATTCAATAGAAAATGAGAAAATACGCAAACAGAATAGAACAAACATATGTATATGGGATTTTTTTTCTTCCTAAGTTAGATTCATTATCTAATCCGATATATAGAATTCCCTTCTATATGGAATTGGATTCCATATTCACTTCTACCCAGCATTTTGTTAGCAATTGTATATCTTGATTTGATTCCTATTGGATTTGGGTTAGTTCGATTTCCATAGGGGTTCTTCCTGTATTTCGTCTTTTATTATGGATTAGATGAAGGGGAAAAAAGGGAACTCAAAGATATCGAAGAGTAAAAAAAAGGATGGAATGAAAAAGTGGTTGGTTGGAAAGAAAGAGAAATGGAATAATAAGAATCTTATGGATTTACACAAACTTCTAATGATTAGAAACTAAAAACGAGATCTCGAAGTAGTTCGGACGATTTCGATTATCATTTCAATTTGTACTTTTTAGTTACTTCTACCCAATAGAGCTTAGAAGTTATAAGTAATAATTTCTTGGTTGATTGTATCCTTAACCATTTGTTTTTTTACACGAGGAACTCACCATGAATCCACTAATTGCTGCTGCTTCCGTTATTGCTGCTGGATTAGCCGTAGGGCTTGCTTCTATTGGGCCTGGAGTTGGTCAAGGTACTGCTGCAGGACAAGCTGTAGAAGGTATTGCGAGACAGCCAGAAGCAGAAGGGAAAATACGAGGTACTTTATTGCTTAGTCTAGCTTTTATGGAAGCTTTAACAATTTATGGATTGGTTGTGGCACTAGCCCTTTTATTTGCGAACCCTTTTGTTTAATCCTAAAAAAGAAAATGAGTCCTTTAGGTTAGATACTTTTTTCTTTTTTTAGTAAATAAATAGGTATTTGCTTCTATAATTCCAAGTATATTAATAATTTAATCCTATTTATTATATTATTCCGGGAATTCTTTATTTATTAGGACAGACAATACCCCGGGAACCCCAGGAAGGGCTGATTTGAGCATGATCAATTTAGAGGATATGTTTGCCCTCTTCCTTCCCGTCCTTAGTTTAGGACAGTGGAAAGTCTTTTTCCTTTTATTTTAGGAATTTTGGGAGCATTTCAACAAAGGAAATCTTTCACAGGTCAAACGACACCTAAGACTTAATCTAAAAGAAATTATTAGATTGAATCTATTTGCATTAAAAAAAAATTGCATTAAAAAAACTGATCAAAAAAAAAGGGCGAGCGAAGTAAGTGTAAGTGATCGAAAAACTTTCTTCTTTATTCGTCCTATCTATAAGAGGAGAGCATATGAAAAATGTAACCTATTTTTTCGTTTTTTTAGCTCACTGGCCATTCGCGGGGAGTTTCGGGCTTAATACCGATATTTTAGCAACAAATCTAATAAATCTAACTATAGTGGTTGGTGTATTGATTTTTTTTGGAAAGGGAGTGTGTGCGAGTTGTTTATTTCAAGAATAGATTGGATCCATCCGGCTGCACTTTAGAATGTTTTTTATTTTAGGATAACTAAAAAAAGGTGCACGATCTCGACGAATTACTTCTGAATAACTTCAGAAATCATATGGAAGAACCATAGCATTTCGCGACTAATTGGGAAATTGACTTTGATTCTCTATAGACCAATAATACGAGACCATTAACACGGTTAAAGCTAAACTGCTTGAAGTCCAGGCAAAAGGGGTACTCTTTCTACAACTATATTAGTATTAGTATCGAAATGCTTTAAACGGGAAATAGCTAGTGTAGAATTTATCTGATATAGAACACTCATATCGATAACTATTTACTATACTAGAGGGGCGCCCTGCCCTTTTTTCAATGCCGAATCGACGACCTATGTATAAAAAAAGAAAAATTTTTTGGATTGGATTTGAAGAAAAAAAGGAATTCTATCAATTTGCATTTTCCTTTTATTTAGTTAGTTTTTCTTAATGAAATTGAAATTATTAATTAACAGAGCAAACACAAACAAAGAAACAACTTTGCTGACCATGATGATTTTTATCTAGTCGGAAGAGTCCTCTTAATATTTTTCTAGTTTTATATAAATTTTGGTATATTGAAATACAAACAGAAAAGAGGGGATAGAGGATAGGCTCATTACATTATATAAAAAAAAGATATGGAAATAACCATACCATAATTAATACATAGCAAAAAAAAAGAGCGTGAGAGCCAAATGAATCGAAAGATTCTTGTTTGGTTCGGGAAGAGATCATAAAAGTTGTAAACTTAATAGCAAGATAATCCACTTTCATTAAAAGATTTATTAGATAATCGAAAACAGAGGATCCTAAGTACTATTCAAAATTCGGAAGAATTACGTAGAGGGACCCTTGAACAACTCGAAAAAGCTCGGCTTCGATTAGAGAAAGTCGAACTAGAGGCAGCTGAGTATCGAATGAATGGATACTCTGAGATAGAACGAGAAAAAGAAAATTTGATTAATGCCACTTCTACTAGTTTGGAACAATTAGAAAAGTCTAAAAACGAAACCCTTTATTTTGAAAAACAAAGGGCGATGAATCAGGTCCGACAGCGAGTTTTCCAACAAGCCGTACAAGGAGCTCTAGGAACTCTGAATAGTTGTTTGAATACCGAATTACATTTTCGTACGATTCGTGCTAATATTGGCATTCTCGGGGCCATAGAATGGAAGAAATAATTAAATTTATTAGGCCTTGAACTTCTACTTTCGTTTAGAATTTAGGCATTATTTTTCCCCTTGCTTCCGAAAAAAAAAGATTCAAGAAACACTAATGGCAACCCTTCGAGTCGACGAAATTAATAAAATTCTCCGCGAACGTATTGAACAATATAATAGGAAAGTAGGGATTGAGAATATAGGTCGCGTAGTTCAAGTGGGGGACGGGATTGCTCGTATTATAGGTCTTGGTGAAATAATGTCAGGTGAATTAGTTGAATTTGCAGAAGGGACTAGAGGTATTGCTCTGAATTTGGAATCCAAAAATGTTGGGATTGTATTAATGGGCGATGGGCTGATGATACAAGAGGGAAGTTTTGTAAAAGCAACAGGAAGAATTGCTCAGATACCCGTGAGCGAGGCTTACTTGGGTCGTGTTATAAATGCTCTCGCTAAACCTA